CCATAGCTGATGATAGAACTAGAATAGATATTTTCTGTTTCCTACTCACACGAGCCCATATCCTTGCTTTTCTATCAATCTCTAATTCTAATCTTCCTCCCCAATCTGATATTATCGTACCCGCATAGACCGAAAATCCGTTATGGTCCAATTCGGACCGGTAATAGATACCGGGACTTTGCAATATTTGATTGATCACAATTCTGTATATTCCATTTACTATAGAAGTTCCCAAAGAATTCATTAGAGGAATGTTTCCAATAAAAATTGTTTGTTCTTGCATATCCCCTCTGCTTTTCCAAATTAATCCTGCGGATACATATAATTCAGAAGAATATGTGAGTGATTCATGTACAGCATCTCTTTCTTTTATCAAGGGTTCTACCAATTGATATGTGTCCACAAATAATTGAAATTCAATTTCTTGATCTGTATCTTCCATTTTTGGAAACTTATAAAGTTCTTCTGTTAAGCCCCGATCAATGAACCTACAAAATCCTTCAAATTGTATCTGATTAAACCCAGGTATTGTAGACATTCCCGCATTTCCATCTCCGAGCATTTTGAATTTCCTCCCATTTATCAAAAAATCCCATTTCTGCATCGAATCATATGAATCGATCTAGCAATGATAGAATTTCGATTCTGTTTACTGAATCACATGAAATTTTACCCAATTTCATATATTATGGAATGTATGAAATATGAAATACATATGAACGGAGGAAAAAAGAAAATTTTAGACTTAATTAAATTGGAATTGCTAAGAGAGAAATACAAATGAAAAGGAATTGAGAAATTCTACTTAGACTTACGGAGTTTTGTCTAGAAAAGTAATTCAATTTATACCATTATTATGATATTCCAATCCGACTAGATACCAGAAAAATAAACGGATTCGGGATTTGATCTATTCGCTGAGTTAAAGACTTAATAATCAGAAACAATATAACAATAGAAAGTTTGTTTTTTTAGCACTTAACCTTGGCGTGGATTCCATTGTTCAAAAAAGGATTTGCAGAAAACTCTTTTTTCTTTTTTTAGTAGAATTTTGAGAATGCGATTGAAGTTCGTAAGAAGGCTTGTATTTATTAAACCCGTGCGGATCTAGCTATCTATATATACATCGCTTCTCCTTATTGCACCTTATTGCATAGTTCTTTTTGGGACAGCACATGTCGTGCTCTATCAAAATTTCGATTTTCTCTTAATAAATTACAGTACAGCAATTTCCTGCTAATTCCCTATAGACAGGCATCATACACAGATAAGATACCCGATAAGATAGTTGTGTAACTGTAACAACTTAGGTTCTGGGGTTTACATAGACTCAGAATTGCGGTTATAATTGAAATTGAGAAGTCTTTTTTTATTGAAAAAAAAATCAATACTGATTAGTTATGTATCAATTTTGCTTTTCTTACATCATTTATCATTCCCAATTTGAGATTGAAATCCAAGAGTTTTCCAGTCAATAGTTAATGGTTCCAATTTGTCCTAGATTTTGGCTTGTGTGACTGAAAATCCATATTTGGATTGTCAATAGATCAATAGAAAAGAGAGGAATTTAGATATTGTGTGTTTTGAGATACTATAAAAACAATTGAAGGGATGGATCCACTTCAAAAAAGAGGACTTTAGGCAAGGAATTAAGGAACACGAGATTTCAGATAGAAGTACAATAAAAAAAAAAGACATTTAGTAACCCCCCAAAAAACAAAACAAGCAAACGGGGAATATTTTCATCTATTTTGTATCGTTTTGGCGGCATGGCCGAGCGGTAAGGTGGGGGACTGCAAATCCTTTTTCCCCAGTTCAAATCTGGGTGTCGCCTGATCAACAAAAGACAAGACTCGAAATCCCTTATTCTGCTTTGCTGGTATAACTCGCCGAATTTTTCCCAGCAAAATAAGGCGTAGGAAAAAGACTCTTGATACTTTATTGTTCTAAATAGCTGCGGGTTCCGTTCTTTAAAGTGCAGTAAATCTTTGCATCTAGGATTCAAGGGAAGATTCTAGTAGTGGAAAGGCTATCATATCAAATCAAGAGTTACCGATTTCTTTCCACTACTAATACTAATGGAGTGTCTACTTACCAGGTCTTGAATTCGATTGGATAGTCAAACGGAAAATCGAATTAATATTTATGGAAGGAGCAGAAAATACTTTGTATACAGAGTATACAGACTCATGAGAGTCTCTGAGTGCACGGGCATTCAATCAATATTAGATTGGATGCATAAAGGAGAATGGGTCTTATTATTACTACATATTAGTAACATTCCCTTTGATACTTGCAAAGAAAAGTGTGACTGCGTATTTTGTTTAATGTACTAGAAATCATATAAGAACTTGTTATACCTTGTTATACGTGGATTTATAGGAGTCTTTCATCAAGGGTCTTGGGTCATAATCCCTTTTTGACTCTGCACCAGTGATTCCACTATTATTAGTAAACAATAATGGAATAATTCCTTCATATTCATAGAGATAGGGGACATAATTCACATGGATATAGTAAGTCTCGCTTGGGCTGCTTTAATGGTAGTTTTTACATTTTCCCTTTCACTCGTAGTATGGGGAAGAAGTGGACTCTAGAGATACTACTAATTGAGTTGGGGAATAAAATTTGATCACTTTTTTTATAGATTTTTTCTAGATCGTTCTGCAAAGCCCTTTTAATTATTTAATTAATTATTTATTAATTATTAAATTGAATTATTGAATATATTTAATTAATAATTAACTTAATCTTAATATTGAATTCATTAATTTAATTCCATTTTGAAATCCGAAGAAGTAATTGATTGAGCGGTTGACAGATGATCCAAGGAGTTTTATGGTAACTTCTTCGAAATCGAAATGCTAAAAAAAAAAAAGATTACTTTATTTTCATTTTCTTTTATTAACTTGATTTTATTTTAGTAATATATGCCCAATATTGTTTTTCCTTCATTGCTTTGATTCTTGTTTAATGGATACCGGAATTCATATTGAAAATAATAATAATAAGAAATCTAGAAATTAGAAAATTGTAAGAGTTCCCTTTTGAATATTCAGATTGATTGGAATCAACAAAAAGAAAAAAGAAATAGCAAAGAAATCGAATTGAGATACTATGTACATTCCATATATTTAATCGATATTAAGATGTATGAAGATACATATACATATTGTAGATTGATCTCTATTCAGTTTGTATCTTTCTACAGTACAATAATAAAAATAGATAGTATGGTCGAAAGATTCATATATGAATCTTTCGACCATACTTATCGAATCTCATAGGCTACTGCTGATTCTAGTCCCTTCATTTCATTTAAGACGTGAAATTGGAATCTTGTTTCTTAAATCATTGATAAGAACTAAGAAGTCAAGTTTCATTCAAATTAATCACCTTGACTGACAGTTTTTACGTATATTATAAGTAAAAAAGCAGTAGGAACTAGAATGAACAGTGCAGTAGCAATAAATGCGAGAATATTTACTTCCATAATCTCATCGTTTCGTTTTTTTTTTTACTTCGCAATAACTCGGGATTTAATCCCATAGAGATGATAAACCTTTCGCTTGTAAATTCAATGGGATGAATTCCATTTCGATGATATCGAATCGGATCAATATCATGAATAACAATATCTGAGCTATCAAGTCGATTCAGCGTCGAGAATTGAATAGTATAACATAGGTAGATCTTTTATCCACACACCGAATACAAACTTTGATTCTGATTCCGGATTCAATCAAAAGAATTCCTTTAGTTTATACTTTAACTACTTTATTTTTATTTATCATTCTTTGCCATTCTGTCTGTTCTATAATCTACCGCTTCCACGTCCATTATTTCTATTTACAAATGGTTTACAAATAAACCCAAACAAAGAATAGAAACGAAATCGAAAAGAGTTAAGTTCGAAACTCCTTTTTTTTAATGATCTAATTTTCTTGAAAAACAAAAAAACAAAGAAAAAAGAAGTATGATAAAGACGAGTCCCAGTATAATAAAAAATCGAATATTCCGTGAAATTTTTTTAAATTCAAACTAGTAATTTAAGTTACACAAAATGGAAACCAGAAAAGAAGATATTTTGACTCTGAAAAGTATTTTATCAAAGTAACTATTTTAAATTCATTTTGTATCGTACAAGAAATGAATTCCATTTGTGGATATGCTTCCGGGAACGATATAACGATATGGTGTACTCGATTCTATTACATACACGGTATTACATACACGGATCGAGAGCAGTCAAAAAAAAAACCAGACCCAATCCGGTATCTCTTTGAATCCTGAATATAATGCTACCACTACCAATAATTGTACCAATTCACACATGTCTCTTTCTCATTAACCGGTACCGGTTGATGAGAAATGCGAAACGAAAAAGAAAAAAAAAAGAAGGATACCGTTGGGAATGAAATTATACCATTTGTACCCAGTTTAACAGAAAAAGGAGAGATCTATTGATGTATTTTTTTTATTGGTTATTGGATTTGGATCCGTCGGGACTGACGGGACTCGAACCCGCAGCTTCCGCCTTGACAGGGCGGTGCTCTGACCAATTGAACTACAATCCCGGGGAAATAAAATGTACAGCATACATATTCTTATGATTTCATTCAAACCATTTCTATTTAGATTAAAATCGTCGTTTTTTAACAGAGCTGCGAGTGATATATTAATATCCACAAGGATATACACTTTAGTGAGAGCAGCACGTATTACTAGTAATCCTTTCGTTTCGCTATTGCCAAATCGATTGATAATCCACTTTTCAATGAGAAAAAAAGTCTTTTTTATGAATCAGGCTCGTTAGCAAGATCAGAATTTATGGGAACAAATACAAATAAATCGAGCAAATAAAAAAATCAAAAGAGGTAGAGATATATCAGAAAATTGGACTTTTTTGAATCTTGCATTTCTGGCAAACAAAACAAACAAAAGGGGTTATATCATTTCATGGTGGATCAGCGAATTATTGGGCCGAGCTGGATTTGAAC